TGAATCAAGAAATTTTTGTTTTGATAAATACATTTACAATAATAAAACAAACCAAGAAATAAAAAATAAAAAAAACAAAAAAGAAATTAACTTTATTTCGACTCTAAAAAGTGAACTTTACAATATTAAGAATAGTAAGAGGAATTCACATCTTTTTTTTGACTTATCCTCTTTATCACAAGCATATGTATTTTACAAATTATCACAAACCCAAGTTATTAATTTGTATAAGTTAAGATCTATTTTTGAGTATCATGTAACTCCCGTTTTTCTTAAGACTGCAATAAAAAATTATTTTGTCACACAAGGAATATTTCATTCCGAATTAAGACATACAAAACTTTCAAGTTCTGAAACGAATCAATGGAAAAATTGGTTAAGAGGTCATTATCAATACAATTTATCTCAGATTAGATGGTTTGAATTAATACCACAAAAATGGCGAACTACAATAAATGAAGGTGGTATTACCCAAAATAAAGATTTAACAAAATGGAATTCGTATGAAAAAGATCGATTACTTTATCACAAAAAACAAAAGGATTTTAAAGTATATCCATTACCAAACCAAAAATATAATTTTCCAAAATACTATATATATAATCTTTTATCATATAAATCTATTAATTCTGAAATTAAGAAGTCCTCATATATTATTTATGGATCACCATCAGAATTAAATAACAACCAAAAAATTACTTTTAATTACAACAATTATAAACAAAATTTATTTGAAAGCCTGGAGGAAATTCCTATCAATCATTATCTAGAAAAGGTCGATATTATGTATATGCAAAAAAATCCAGATAGAAAATATTTTGATTGGACAATTCTAAATTTTTTTCTAAGACAAAAAATAGATATTGAGGCCTGGACCAAAACGGATTATAGCAGTAATATAAATACTAAGCTTGGAAGTAAGAATTACCAAAAAATTGATAAAATGGATAAAAACTATATTTTTTATCTGATGATTCATCAAAATTTAGAAATAAATCCAATCAATGACAAGAAACTATTTTTTGATTGGATGGAAATGAATGAAGAAATCCTAAACTCAATATCGACAAATCTGAAACTTCCGTTCTTCCCAGAATTTGTGCCACTTTATAATGTATACAAAATAAAACCATGGATTATACCAAGCAAATTACTTCTTTTAAATTTAAATAAAAAGAAAAACATCAATGAAAAGAAAAAATTACATTTTTTTAGACCATCGAATGAAAAAAGATATTCTGAATTAATGAATCGAAATCAAGAAGAAAAAGAACCCGCGGGCCGAAGAGGCCTTGGATCATATTCACAAAACCAAGATAAAATGAAAAAACAATATAAGATCCGAAATAAGATGAGACCAGAAATAATTTTCTTACGGAAACACTATTTGCTTTTTCAATGGATAATAGACGATGGTTTAATTCCGAATTTAACTGAAAGAATGATCAATAATATCAAGATATATTGTTACTTGCTTAGACTGATAAATCCAAGAGATACTACTATATCGTCTATTCAAAGGAAAGAAATAAATCTGGATATAATGGTGATTCGAAAAAAATTGACTCCTATAGAATTGAATAAAAAGGGGATATTTTTTATCGATCCCATTCGTTTGTCTGTAAAAAACGACGGATACTTTATTATATATCAAACCGTAAGTATATCGTTGGTTCATAAAAGTAAGTACCAAACTCCTCAAAGATATCGAGAACAAAGATATATCAATAAAAATAAATTGGATGAATCTATCCCAAGATATCAAATAAAAATTCGAAAGAGAGACAAAAAACATTATGATTTTATCGTTCCTGAAAAGATTTTATCATCTAGACGTCGTAGAGAATTGAGAATTCTAATTTCTTTCAACTCAAAGAATATAAATAGTGTGGCTAAAAATCGAGTATTTTGTAACAAAAAGAACATAAAAAACAGGAATCCTTTTTTGGATCAAAAAAAGCATCTTGATAGAGATAAAAATGAATTAATTAAATTAAAGTTATTTCTTTGGCCTAATTATCGATTAGAAGACTTAGCTTGTATGAATAGATATTGGTTTAATACCAATAATGGAAGCCGTTTTAGTTTGTTAAGAATATATCCACAATTAAAAATTGGTTGATGGTACATTTTTCATATATATTCTGTACCATATAGAAAAGCAAACAGATGCACATATGCCCTGTCTTACGTCCCAGTCTAATATTAGATCTTTTTTATTTAATACTAAGTCAATGACGTATCAATTTGTTTGGATAAAATCTATAAAATAAACGAATATCGAATATATGGAATATTCCGAATTTTCGGTCTAAATTATTTGACGTTGTAAGTGTAAAAACGTACCATCTACTTTTTTATCCCTGTCCAACTAAAATTAAAATTCTTGTGTATACTAATTACTACATTAAAATGACTAATATTATTATTACTGATCAAATAAAATATTTTATATGTAAATTAAAGGGTAGAAGGAGCTTTTTTATGATAAAAAATCCATTCAGTGCAATTATTTTGAAAGAGGAAAACGAAGACAACAAGGGGTCTGTTGAATTTCAAGTAGTGAGTTTCACCAATAGGATACGGAGACTTACTTCACATTTGGAATTGCACAAAAAAGACTATTTATCTCAGAGAGGTCTACGTAAAATTATAGGAAAACGTCAACGGCTGCTCGCCTATTTGTCAAAAAAAAATAGAGTACGTTATAAAGAATTAATCGGACAGTTGGAGATTCGAGAAACAAAAAATCATTAATTTGAAGAGTCGTTTTGAATTTTCGCTTAAATTTTGATGAACCTCTTTTCGCTTTCAGCAATTCATGGAAGAATGAATCGGGAAAAACTTATGACTGCACCAGCTACACGAAATGACCTTATGATAGTCAATATGGGCCCTCAGCACCCATCAATGCACGGTGTTCTTCGACTCATTGTTACTCTAGATGGTGAAGATGTTATTGACTGTGAACCGATATTGGGTTATTTACATAGAGGAATGGAAAAAATTGCGGAAAACCGAACAATTATACAATATTTACCGTATGTAACACGTTGGGATTATTTAGCTACTATGTTCACTGAAGCAATAACTGTAAATGCACCAGAGCAGTTAGGCAATATTCAAGTGCCTAAAAGGGCCAGCTATATCAGAGTCATTATGTTAGAGTTAAGTCGTATAGCTTCGCATTTGTTATGGCTTGGCCCTTTTATGGCAGATATTGGCGCACAGACCCCCTTCTTCTATATTTTTAGAGAAAGAGAATTGATATATGACCTATTCGAAGCTGCTACCGGTATGCGAATGATGCATAATTATTTTCGTATTGGAGGAGTCGCTGCTGATTTACCTTATGGCTGGGTAGATAAATGTTTGGATTTTTGTGATTATTTTTTAACAAGAGTTACTGAATATCAAAGGCTTATTACACGGAATCCTATTTTTTTAGAGCGAGTTGAGGGAGTAGGCATTATTGGCGGAGAGGAAGCAATTAATTGGGGTTTATCGGGACCAATGCTACGAGCTTCCGGAATACAATGGGATCTTCGAAAGGTTGATCATTATGAGTCTTACGATGAATTTGATTGGGGAGTTCAATGGCAAAAGGAAGGGGATTCATTAGCTCGTTATTTAGTACGAATCGGTGAAATGACAGAATCAATAAAAATTATTCAACAGGCTTTAGAAGGAATTCCGGGGGGGCCCTATGAGAATTTAGAAATCCGGCGCTTTGATAAAGTATGGGATCCCGAATGGAATGATTTTGACTATCGATTTATCAGTAAAAAACCTTCTCCTACTTTTGAATTGTCAAAACAAGAACTTTATGTGAGAGTCGAAGCCCCAAAAGGAGAATTAGGAATTTTTCTGATAGGAGATAAGGGTGTTTTTCCTTGGAGATGGAAAATCCGACCACCGGGTTTTATCAATTTGCAAATCCTTCCTCAATTAGTTAAAAGAATGAAATTGGCTGATATTATGACAATACTAGGTAGCATAGATATCATTATGGGAGAAGTTGATCGTTAAAATGATAATAGATACAACAGAAGTACAAGCTATCAATTCTTTTTTTAGATTGGAATCCTTAAAAGAGGTATATGAGATCATATGGATGCTTGTCCCTATTTTTACTCCTGTATTAGGAATCACAATAGGTGTACTAGTAATTGTTTGGTTAGAAAGAGAAATATCTGCGGGGATACAACAACGTATTGGCCCTGAATACGCCGGGCCTTTGGGAATTCTTCAAGCTTTAGCAGATGGTACAAAATTACTTTTCAAAGAGAATCTTCTTCCATCAAGAGGAGATACTCGTTTATTCAGTATCGGACCATCCATAGCAGTCACATCAATTCTACTAAGTTCTTTAGTAATTCCTTTTGGATATCGCCTTGTTCTAGCCGATTTAAGTATTGGTGTTTTTTTATGGATTGCCATTTCAAGTATTGCTCCCGTGGGCCTTCTTATGTCAGGTTATGGATCAAATAATAAATATTCCTTTTTAGGTGGTTTACGGGCTGCTGCTCAATCAATTAGTTATGAAATACCATTAACTCTATGTGTGTTATCAATATCTCTACGTGTGATTCGTTAAGACATAAAATTTCCTCTATGTCTTTTCTTTCTAGGAAGGAAATTTCATGAGTTGAATATACCTTTTTATTTTTTATTCATCATTCGGGTTGATGAACTAAACCAGATAGTTATATGAGTGAAAAAAACAGTTTCTTACTTTGCAGTAAAAAGATTCAGTCCCATTTCCTATGTACAAGTGTTAAGTGAAAGTAAACATAAGCATTATATACTATACTATTTACCCCAAGATTGAGTGATTAGTCATCATGACTTGAAGCGGGTTCAAAAGGAGCAACTATCTAGGGATTTTATTAGCTATTAACAGACATGTATTACCATTACCCTAATGAGCGGGGGGGGTCCTTTTGACCAAAAAGGGTGGATAGTTAGGAACACCAAGGTACACAAAGGATTCGTAATAG